TGGAATAGTCCTTTTATAGAGACTGCTAAGTGCGGAGACGGGAATCGAACCCGTGACCTCAAGGTTATGAGCCTCGTGAGCTACCAAACTGCTCTACTCCGCTCTGGAGTACCAGAAAATGGTGAACGGAAAAGGTTCAATACGGGCCTCTACTATGTAGAGACAAATGGAATACTCCTTTTATACATATAAAGAATGGAGCGGGTAGCGGGAATCGAACCCGCATCGTTAGCTTGGAAGGCTAGGGGTTATAGTCGACGTTGGTTGATTATTTATAACGTCTCTAATTCAAAACCGAACATGAAATTTTCATTTCATTCGGCTCCTTTATGGATATTCTCACCACTTAACATCTATGTCAGCTTTTCTATTTGAATAGAACCAAATTGAATAGAACCAAAGCTCTCCGCTTTCTAGATGATCCTTATAGAGTAAGGAGATAGAAATTCGATCTAAATCCATCTAATCTACTTACTTCGTTCCCTAATTTCATTCAAGAGATCCTTGAGGAAAAGAATTGGGTTTCCACCGAGCTGGAACAATATGCTGATGGTTCTAGTAAACCAAAACTACCGCTTTTAGCTATTTGGCTTCCTTTTCCCTTTTTGAAGGTAAAGGAGATTTAGTTACGATTGGAAAAAACTTTTTTGTATCTCCATCCATAGATCCTTTACTCATATTTTAAAAATTTGGAATACTTAATCCAATGTAAAATTATGCTTCGCGACTCTGTACTCAGAATCCTATTTGTATTTTGGATGCAATTTCAATTATAGGAATCACGAGAATGTATATTGTTCCTCAATACGCTATTGAGAGGAAAAGGATGAAACCCTTTCTAAGAACTAAAGTTTTCATCGGAATAGAAAAAAACTTAAGGATGCCTTAAGTATATCATTTCAAATTCAGTTATTAATAGAACGAATCACACTTTTACCACTAAACTATACCCGCTACATGTAGATTATGATACAAACGCAACCCTTTGTCAAGGATACCCATTCGAGAAGGAGGTTAATTTCCCCTTAGTGAATCAGATGGAGAAGGTTCATGGCAGTGAGCCGTTGGTACTTCTACTTCGATTGCAGACCTTTACTTTAGGATTTATATAACCCCTTTTGGTCTTGGTCTGTAAAATACACCTCTTCTTACCATGCCAATAGCGTCTGAACTGTCCCTATAAATCCCTTTTTTCCTTTTCTTTTTAGGGAAGATGTTTTCTTCCCCCACTTATCATTAAGTCCGAGCCGTAGAGAAACAGTGAAATGAATTTATAAAATTCATCATAGACTTTCCCTATGGCTTGATAGAAGCAAAAAACAAAGAGTCGTAACTTAAAGAAAAAAACGGACAGGATCGACAGATTTACCTGATGTAAAAAAAATCCTCAAAGTCTATGGTTAGTCGATTCTGTCCATTTACCACTTTCCTCTCTCTCCTTTTTTCCACTCACTCAATTTCAATTCTGGTTTAGTAGATTCTTGTTTTGTTTAAAAGAATCAAAAAAGTCCAATCAAACTAGCAACACATAAAAAAGAGCATAGAGGATCAAGACCATTACCAAATGTTCCTCCCAAGAATCATATTGGGTATCTGTTCCGTCCCTTTTCCCGCTAGGATCAGAAATCTTATATTTTCCATAGCCATATACCATCGAATCCTTAGGGTTCCAGAATCTGCCTATTTTCCTAGTCTTCGGAAACGGAAAACCCTGAATTAAGAAGAGTTAGGTATGTATAGGGTATGGTTTATTATTTTTTATTGTGTCAACTTTCTCTTCACGCATTTTATTATATAAAAAAAGATCTCTACTTTGTTTTATGCAAGTTATAAGAGATAATATCAAATATTTTCTTATTTTTATTGATTTTATCAATATTTTGAACCTTGCGATGAATAAACTTATATATATTGATATCTACATATATTATGTACATTATGCAGTAGACCCAGAATGGGAAATGAAAGTGGCTCATTTTTGAATTAAATAAAAAGCCCTTTTAACTCAGTGGTAGAGTAATGCCATGGTAAGGCGTAAGTCATCGGTTCAAATCCGATAAAGGGCTTTTAAAGTTAGTGGTAAAGTAATGGCATGGTAAGACATAAGTCATCGGTTCGAATCTGATAGAACACTTTTCTACTAAATTCATTTACTTTTTACTTTGTTTTTGAAACTTTCTCTATTTTTTATTGCATTTTATGACTTAGTGCGAGATGCATGCATTTTTGGTCTGAACACTAAATGAAGCACGGAATGTAAATTGCAAAAAAGAAATGAAATTGGACTCTTTTTCATCTTAGATCAATCAAATGACTACCTATACTGAACTAATCCGGAATCCCTTTTAGTAATCGATTCTTATTCTCTACCTTTTAAAGGAATTTCCCTAATAAAGTAGGGGATGACACATGAATTAATCTAAGCACCAATTAAAAAAAAAAATCCTATGAAAACATAACAGCAAAGTAGCAAAAATTCTTTGTTTTGGATCTTGTTATACTCTTCGAGTATATTGACAATTCAAAAAAATTGCTCATACTATGATTATAGTATAATCACGAGCGGTTATATATGGACCTATCGTCTAGTGATGCCCCTATCGTCTAGTGGTTCAGGACATCTCTCTTTCAAGGAGGCAGCGGGGATTCGACTTCCCCTGGGGGTAGGGAGTATTATGAAAGGAGATTAATCATAGATTATCAAAAACCCTAGAAAAAATTCTTCCTGGGTCGATGCCCGAGCGGTTAATGGGGACGGACTGTAAATTCGTTGACAATATGTCTACGCTGGTTCAAATCCAGCTCGGCCCAAAAATCTAGGGCTTCGTGAATATGAACTAAATCTTTTTATTTTTCTTCCATAAAAAAATGTCTGATCTATAGAAATAAAAGAAAAAAAGGGGAAATTAAATTTCTAATCTATATCTCTCTCATTCCTTTCTTACAAACAAAAGAGTTTTTATTATTGAAAGGTGGATTACCGTTCATTTTTAGTCATAAAAAATCACGACATATTAGTTATGTCACTCTCACAATACCCACATATAATATGTGATGTGGGTATGTAGTATATGATTCGTCTATTTCTTAGAGTACGGCAGACGAATCGAATCTTCTTATTCTTATCCTTCTATTTAAGGATAGGTATGCCATACACCCCGCGGGGATTGTAGTTCAATTGGTCAGAGCACCGCCCTGTCAAGGCGGAAGCTGCGGGTTCGAGCCCCGTCAGTCCCGAACTACTAGGGTTCAATGAATGGAGAAATTAACCCTTCCATTTTCCCTGAAAAAAGGGGGGGGCAAGATCAAATACCCATGGGGCACCCTTACTTCACTTTTTTATTTTTATTTTGCATCTCTCATTAAAGAGGTAGGGGAGGTGTATAGGAATTTTTTCACTACTCCCGATTCGATAAAGAAAGACACGCATATGATATGCAGATTAGTAGAATTTAGGATATTCCTCTACCTTTATGATGATACCATCCTCATCTTAACTTCCTATTCGACTCTTATCTTATGGAATAGAGTACCGGTATTTTACCGGGATCCATACATAAATCATATTCCTTTTCCTTTTTTTAGTTAAGACCTCTTTTCTCCATCTCACTTCTACTGCTTATTTGGATGTCTATGTGACCTATAGAAAGTTGGTCATATAATACATACATACATAATTGTATGTATAACTATTAGAAAAAGGAAGGGAAATTGGATAAGATTAAGAAAGATCGTGGGTTATAGATCTAGAAAATTAAAAATAGAAAAGGATTAAAAAAAGAGGGAATTCCTAATCCAATCAAAAAACCATTTGGGTCTTAATCATTTTGGTCTTAGTATGGATAGAGGATCTTCCTATGTTATACTTTTCCACTCTCAACCATCAATTGATTTGATAGATCCGATATTAATAATATTGAATTGATTCAGTATTATCAGAATGCAAGTCTCACCCTTGAATTTACAGGATACCCCTTTTTTCCTCTCCATGGGATTACATCCCGAGTTATTGTGCAAAAAAAATAAAGAGGTTATGGAAGTCAATATTCTCGCATTTATCGCTACTGCACTGTTCATTTTAGTTCCTACTGCCTTTTTACTTATTATTTATGTAAAAACAGTCAGCCAAAATAATTAATTGGAATTCCAATTAATCATTGAAGAAATGAAAAAGGGATTAAATAAAAAAAATCCAAGTCTTAAATGAAAGGATCCGGTTGGAATCTTAAAGTGTGGTAGAAAGAACTACATATAGTTTTTTCTACCACACTTTAGAGTCTTTCTATTATATTAGCTTTGAATCTATATAGAATTAGCTTTGAATCTATATAGAATAGATTAGTGGATTGAAATAGTAGTCTAATTCAATTTCTTTTTTCATTGCATCCACTTAATTTCAATCAAGTCAAAATAAAAAAAATCGAAGACAATTCTTGACCAAAGAATCCATGGAGGGAGAAAAAAATAATATTAAGAATAGACTTTATCTTTATATAGTAAAAAACTAAAAAATAGAGTAAAAAAGTAAAAAGGAAAAAACCAGCGAACCTTTCATGCTTAAACATGCCGCGAGATACTTCAAAAGAGCATCAAAATTATGCTAAGAAAAGGAAAGATTATAAAACAAAGGGAAAATGTATGATATTTCGTGAATAGCTCCGTGGAATAAAATCGAATTTCCTTATGCATAGAACTTTTTTAACCATCGGTCATTTCTAGTAGAAATTATGAATTGCTGTAATGGCTCTTTCTATTTTCTATTCTTTCTATTTTCTTTCTATTTTCTATATAGTAGAATATAATGGCTCTTTCTTACAATACAAGAGTTTGTTACAGGAGTGAAACAAAACCAAAGAAAAAGAAAAAAGAATAACGTTTGACAAAATGATCGATGCAAAATGATCAATTAAAGAAAAGAGTTGATACAACAATTCGATTACTCAATCAATTATTCGATTACTCAATCAATTAGTAGTAGTATCCCTAGAGTCCACTCCTCCCCCACACCACTAGTGAAAGAGAAAATGTAAAGACTACCATTAAAGCAGCCCAAGCAAGACTTACTATATCCATCTAAATTACGTCTCCTATTTCTATGAAGGAATTTTTCTACTATTGATCAATAATCATAGCGGAATCAAGGGTACAGAGTCAAAAAGGGATTCCGCCCTAAGGCTATGGATCAACCAGTTCCAAGAATTTACTCCTAACAAATTATTATAGGAATTCTGGTAGAATTAGAGAACATTAAATATAAATACGATACATAGCCCTTTCTTTTCCGTAAAAAAGAATACGGGAATGATGTCCTGAATAGAAGAAGCGGGAATAGGAAGATTTTTTATTCCTTTTGTTACTCTTTTTTTATAAGTAAAGGACGTCCGAATATACCATAAAATTATGGATAGGATAGATAAATATTTATTGGATACCTACCTTACCTATGTTTATTTTTGACCTAAACCCTAGAACCTAGCTTTCTACCATTCTATGAAAAAATGAAGAGACTTTATCCACAACTCCTAAATTTATTTAGGATCGGCCTATTTAATCTGATTTTCGATAGAATAAGTAGCCCTTACTTTAATGTATGTAGGTAACATAAGATGTACGATAAAAAAATGTATGATAATTAGGAAGTCTTGATATTCTTTCGTGGAGTCCCTTCTTCAATCTTAGATTGAAAAAAGCGGAATGCCCCTTAGGGACCTTTCCTTTCTTTGGATACCAAGATTTCTGACATCTTAGCTTCGTAGTTTTAAATTCTAAAATAGGATTAATTAAGAACCAATTCAAATTCATATAATAAAAGAATAAGAAAACGCTACCTTATCCCTAGTGGTAATGGTTTGGGCCAGTACCGCCAAAACAAACCCTAGTTTGAGGATAGAACTATGGATTCTAAAAATCCAGTATCGCCAAGCCTAGTTACTCTCTTGCCCGAACTTATGCGAAGTATGAATTTCTCGAGTTCTATCAGTACTATAAGCCTAAGTATTTTATCGATCAGGCGGCACCCAGATTTGAACTGGGGATAAAGGATTTGCAGTCCCCTGCCTTACCACTTGGCCATGCCGCCAAAAAATCCGATCGAAAATTGAGAAAAGAGCAAGTATTCACCCACGTTTTCTTACGAAAATCCTCTTTCTTTTATTTTGAATCTAATTCTACTTACTTTTTTCCAATCTTTTTCAAAAAATCTATTCCTGCTTCTTTTTGATCCTGTTTCGATTATTCTCCTCGATGGATTATATGTTAAAACATACATTGCTAACACTAGAAAACTTTCTGCTTCTTTCTATTGAGATGAAAAAGGAGAAAAAGTAGATTTCTAGGGCTGCAAAATTCATAAAAAATGGGAACCATTAACTAGAATTCTCTTTTTTTTATTTGCAGTAGTAAACGACTCTTAAATGTGTATTATCCCCCCTCTTCCTTTTAAAGGCATAATAAAAGATTCTTTTTTTATACCTAATCCGTGTATAGGTAAACTCCAGGTCCGAACAGCATTATTATCCAAAGATCCCCCTTATGTACATATCTCTATGGGGAATCGCGCTTTAATTTTTCAAAGCATTAAATATCTTGAATAAAAAAAAGGAAATTTGCTCTGATATTGATATAGAGTATAACCTGACTATCTTGACCCACCCAAGTGAAATTACGATAAAAGAAAAGAAGGGATATGTGGAGAGGCGGATAACTAGATTGGCATGTACTTAAAAGGGCACTTACTTTATTTTAGGATTCTAGAATGAAATCCTAAATTTGCTAGTAATTCTACTACACCGAAAAAAAAACGGAACCCTCAAATTCTTTTTTGAAATTAAACTAAGCGCGCTATTCTAAATCGAAGTAAAGTCAACAAACTCTCTAGTGTATTATATTATGGCTTTATCGCATTCATAGAAAGGAGATAAAATGAGAAATCTTTGCCATCCAATCTGACTAGAATATCATAAAGTATAAGTTATAAGTGGCATAATTTTTTTCTAAGAATGTTTTATCAATTCATTTTCATTCCATTTGTACCCCTGGCAAATTCGAACTTTCGTCGAAATTGTCTCTATTCATATGTATGAAATACATATATGAAATATGTATGTGGAGTTCCCTAGAATTTCATGTGATTCAGTAAACAGAATATGGATTCCATGATTGCTAGATCGATCCGTAGGGGTTGATGAAGAGTGAGCTGATAATGGAATTTTTCTTCGATAAACAGGAAACTTAAGATTAAGATGCTCTGGAATGGGAATGAGGGAATGTCCACAATACCCGGATTTAGTCAGATCCAATTTGAGGGATTTTGTAGGTTCATTAATCAAGGCTTGGCAGAAGAGCTTGAGAAGTTTCCAACAATTAAAGATCCAGATCACGAAATTGCATTTCAATTATTTGCGAAAGGATATCAATTGCTAGAACCCTCGATAAAAGAAAGGGATGCTGTGTATGAATCACTCACCTATTCTTCCGAATTATATGTATCTGCAAGATTAATTTTTGGTTTCGATGTGCAAAAGCAAACCATTTCTATTGGAAACATTCCTATAATGAATTCCTTAGGAACCTTTATAATAAATGGAATATACCGAATTGTGATCAATCAAATATTGCTAAGTCCTGGTATTTACTACCGCTCGGAATTAGACCATAAGGGCATTTCTATCTACACCGGGACTATAATATCAGATTGGGGAGGGAGATCGGAATTAGCAATTGATAAAAAAGAAAGGATATGGGCTCGCGTGAGTAGAAAACAAAAGATATCTATTCTAATTCTATCATCAGCTATGGGTTCGAATCTAAGAGAAATTCTAGATAATGTTTCCTACCCTGAAATTTTCTTGTCTTTCCCGAATGCTAAGGAAAAGAAGAGGATTGAGTCAAAAGAAAAAGCTATTTTAGAGTTTTATCAACAATTTGCTTGTGTAGGCGGGGACCTGGTATTTTCGGAATCCTTATGTGAGGAATTACAAAAGAAATTTTTTCAACAAAAATGTGAATTAGGAAGGATTGGTCGACGAAATATGAATCGAAGACTGAGTCTTGATATACCTCAGAACAATACATTCTTGTTACCACGAGATGTATTGGCCGCTACGGATCAGTTGATTGGAATGAAATTTGGAACGGGTATACTTGACGATGACGATATGAATCACTTGAAAAATAAACGTATTCGTTCGGTTGCGGATCTGTTACAAGATCAATTCGGACTGGCTCTTGGGCGTTTACAACATGCGGTTCAAAAAACTATCCGTAGAGTATTCATACGTCAATCGAAACCGACTCCCCATACTTTAGTAACTCCAACTTCAACTTCGATTTTATTAATAACTACTTATGAGACCTTTTTTGGCGCCTACCCCTTATCTCAAGTTTTTGATCAAACGAATCCATTGACACAAACTGTTCATGGGCGAAAAGTGAGTTGTTTAGGTCCTGGAGGGTTGACTGGGAGAACTGCAAGTTTTCGGAGCCGAGATATTCATCCGAGTCACTATGGGCGTATTTGTCCAATTGACACGTCCGAAGGAATCAATGTTGGACTTACTGGATCCTTAGCAATTCATGCGAAAATTGATCACTTGTGGGGATCTGTAGAGAGTCCGTTTTATGAAATATCTGCTGAGAAAGCAAAAGACAAAAAAGAGAGACAGGTGGTTTATCTATCACCAAATAGAGATGAATATTATATGATAGCAGCAGGAAATTCTTTATCCTTGAATCAAGGTATTCAGGAAGAGCAGGTTGTTCCAGCTAGATATCGTCAAGAATTTCTGACTATTGTATGGGAACAGATTCATGTTAGAAGTATTTTTCCTTTCCAATATTTTTCTATTGGGGGCTCTCTCATTCCTTTTATTGAGCACAATGATGCGAATCGGGCTTTAATGAGTTCTAATATGCAGCGCCAAGCAGTTCCGCTTTCTCGGTCCGAGAAGTGCATTGTTGGAACTGGATTGGAACGCCAAACAGCTCTAGATTCGAGGGTTTCCGTTATAGCCGAACGCGAGGGAAAGATCATTTCTACTGATAGTCATAAGATCCTTTTATCAAGTAGTGGGAAGACCATAAGCATTCCTTTAGTAAACCACCGGCGCTCTAACAAAAATACTTGCATGCACCAAAAACCCCGGGTTCCGCGGGGTAAATCCATTAAAAAAGGACAAATTTTAGCAGAGGGAGCTGCTACAGTTGGGGGAGAACTTGCTTTAGGAAAAAACGTATTAGTAGCTTATATGCCATGGGAAGGTTACAATTTTGAAGACGCGGTACTAATTAGCGAACGTTTGGTATATGAAGATATTTATACCTCTTTTCACATCCGTAAATATGAAATTCAGACGGATACGACAAGTCAAGGCTCCGCTGAAAAAATAACTAAAGAAATACCACATCTAGAAGAACATTTACTCCGCAATTTGGACAGAAATGGAGTTGTTAGGTTGGGATCCTGGGTCGAAACTGGCGATATTTTAGTAGGTAAACTAACGCCTCAGATAGCGAGCGAATCGTCGTATATCGCGGAAGCTGGATTATTACGGGCTATATTTGGCCTTGAGGTATCCACTTCAAAAGAAACTTCTCTCAAATTACCTATAGGTGGAAGAGGGCGCGTTATCGATGTGAAATGGATCCAGAGGGACCCCCTCGACATAATGGTTCGTGTATATATTTTACAGAAACGTGAAATCAAAGTTGGGGATAAAGTAGCCGGAAGACATGGGAATAAGGGGATCATTTCCAAAATTTTGAGTAGACAAGATATGCCCTATTTGCAAGATGGAACACCTGTTGATGTGGTCTTCAATCCCTTAGGAGTACCCTCCCGAATGAATGTGGGACAAATATTTGAAAGCTCGCTCGGATTAGCCGGGGATCTGCTAAAGAAACATTATAGAATAGCACCCTTTGATGAGAGATATGAGCAAGAGGCTTCAAGAAAACTTGTGTTTTCAGAATTATATGAAGCCAGTAAGGAAACAAAAAATCCATGGGTATTTGAACCCGAGTACCCGGGAAAAAGCAGAATATTTGATGGAAGAACAGGAGACCCCTTCGAACAACCTGTTCTAATAGGGAAGTCCTATATCTTAAAATTAATTCATCAAGTTGATGAAAAAATTCATGGGCGTTCTACTGGGCCCTACTCACTTGTTACACAACAACCCGTTAGAGGAAGAGCCAAGCAAGGGGGACAACGAGTAGGAGAAATGGAAGTTTGGGCTTTAGAAGGATTTGGTGTTGCTCATATTTTACAAGAGATACTTACTTATAAATCTGATCATCTTATAGCTCGCCAAGAAATACTTAATGCTACGATCTGGGGAAAAAGAATAGCTAATCACGAGGATCCTCCAGAATCTTTTCGAGTGCTCGTTCGAGAACTACGATCTTTGGCTCTAGAACTTAATCATTTCCTTGTATCGGAGAAGAACTTCCAGGTTAATAGGGAGGAAATTTGATCGGAATAAATATAAATTATTTTCTTTATTTTATGATTGACCAATATAAACATCAACAACTTCAAATCGGACTCGTCTCCCCTCAACAAATAAAGGCTTGGGCTAACAAAAACCTACCTAATGGAGAAGTCGTTGGCCAAGTCACAAGGCCCTCTACTTTTCATTATAAAACCGATAAACCAGAAAAAGATGGATTGTTTTGCGAAAGAATCTTTGGACCCATAAAAAGCGGAATTTGCGCTTGTGGAAATTCTCGAGCGAGCGGGGCTGAAAACGAAGACGAAAGATTTTGCCAAAAATGCGGGGTAGAATTTGTGGATTCTCGGATACGAAGATATCAAATGGGATACATCAAACTGGCATGTCCGGTGACTCATGTATGGTATTTGAAAGGTCTTCCTAGTTATATCGCGAATCTTTTAGATAAACCTCTGAAGAAGTTGGAGGGCCTAGTATATGGAGATTTCTCTTTTGCTAGGCCCAGCACTAAAAAACCTACTTTCTTACGATTACGAGGTTTATTCGAAGAGGAAATTGCATCCTGTAACCACAGCATTTCTCCCTTTTTTTCTACCCCGAGCTTTACAACATTTCGAAATCGGGAAATTGCGACAGGAGCAGGTGCTATTAGAGAACAATTAGCAGATTTGGATTTGCAAATTATTATAGAGAATTCGTTGGTCGAATGGAAGGAATTAGAAGACGAGGGCTATAGTGGAGATGAATGGGAAGATAGAAAAAGACGAATAAGAAAAGTTTTTTTGATTAGACGCATGCAATTGGCGAAACATTTTATTCAAACAAATGTAGAACCAGAATGGATGGTTTTGTGCTTATTACCGGTTCTTCCTCCCGAATTGAGGCCCATTGTTTATAGGTCTGGGGATAAAGTAGTGACTTCGGACATTAATGAACTTTATAAGAGAGTTATCCGCCGGAACAACAACCTTGCCTATCTATTAAAAAGAAGTGAATTAGCGCCAGCGGATTTAGTAATGTGCCAGGAAAAATTGGTACAAGAAGCCGTGGATACACTTCTTGATAGTGGGTCCCGCGGGCAACCGACGAGGGATGGTCACAATAAAGTATACAAATCGCTTTCAGATGTAATTGAAGGTAAAGAGGGAAGGTTTCGCGAGACTCTGCTTGGGAAACGGGTCGATTACTCGGGTCGTTCCGTCATTGTTGTGGGTCCTTCGCTTTCATTACATCAATGTGGATTACCTCTAGAGATAGCAATAAAGCTTTTTCAGCTATTTGTAATTCGCGATTTAATCACGAAACGCGCTACTTCTAATGTCAGGATTGCTAAAAGGAAAATTTGGGAAAAGGAACCGATTGTATGGGAAATACTTCAAGAAGTTATGCGGGGACATCCTGTACTGTTAAATAGAGCACCTACCCTGCATAGATTAGGCATACAGGCCTTCCAACCCACTTTAGTAGAGGGGCGTACTATTTCTTTACACCCATTAGTGTGTAAGGGTTTCAATGCGGACTTTGACGGGGATCAAATGGCTGTTCATCTACCTTTATCCTTGGAAGCTCAGGCGGAAGCTCGTTTACTTATGTTTTCTCATATGAATCTCTTATCTCCCGCTATTGGGGATCCTATTTGCGTACCAACCCAAGACATGCTTATCGGGCTTTATGTATTAACGATTGGAAACCCTCGAGGTATTTGTGCAAATAGATATAATAGTTGCGGAAACTATCCAAATCAAAAAGTAAATTACAATAATAATAATTCTAAGTATACGAAAGATAAAGAACCCCTTTTTTATAGTTCTTATGATGCACTAGGAGCTTATAGACAGAAACTAATCAGTTTAGACAGTCCCTTGTGGCTACGATGGAAACTAGATCAACGCGCCATTGGATCAAGAGAAGTTCCGATTGAAGTTCAATATGAATCTTTGGGGACTTATCATGAGATTTATGCCCACTATCTAATAGTGGGAAATAGAAAAAAGGAAATCTGTTCTATATACATTCGAACCACTCTTGGTCATATTTCTTTTTATAGAGAAATAGAGGAAGCCGTACAAGGATTTAGTCAGGCCTATTCATACACTATCTAAATCTAAACAAGGAAGTTAGATTCGGGGATGCCCCGCCCCTTTCGGGGGGCATTCCGATTTCCTTAGTATCATCATTTTATTTTTCCCGCGCGAATCCAGATTGAGATTGAGAAAATGAAGCTAATTAAATTTTCGAATCACTGACTCACGCCCATTGTCGAATCCTACTCAGCAATTCTCGAATCCTACTCAGCCGAAAAAGGGGGTACTTATGTATGGCGGAACGAGCCAATCTGGTCTTTCATAATAAAGAAATAGACGGAACTGGTATGAAACGACTTATTAGCAGATTAATAGATCATTTCGGAATGGGATATACATCCCATATACTGGATCAACTAAAGACTCTGGGCTTCCATCAAGCCACTACTACATCGATTTCGTTAGGAATCGAGGATCTTTTAACAATACCCTCTAAGGGATGGTTAGTCCAAGACGCGGAACAACAGAGTTTTCTTTTGGAGAAACACTATTATTATGGGGCTGTACACGCGGTAGAAAAATTACGCCAATCCGTTGAGATATGGTATGCGACAAGTGAATATTTGAAACAAGAAATGAATTCGAATTTTCGGATAACAGATCCTTCTAATCCAGTCTATCTAATGTCTTTTTCAGGAGCCAGAGGAAATGCATCTCAGGTACACCAATTAGTAGGTATGAGAGGATTAATGGCGGACCCTCAAGGACAAATGATTGATTTACCTATTCAAAGCAATTTACGCGAGGGACTTTCTTTGACAGAATATATAATTTCCTGCTACGGAGCCCGCAAAGGGGTTGTGGATACTGCTGTACGAACAGCAGATGCAGGATATCTTACACGTAGACTTGTTGAAGTAGTTCAACATATTATTGTGCGTAGAAGAGATTGTGGTACTATCCGAGGTATTTCTGTGAGTCCTCAAAATGGGATGACGGAAAAACTTTTTGTCCAAACACTCATTGGTCGTGTATTAGCAGACGATATATATATCGGTTCACGATGCATGGCCGCTCGAAATCAAGACATTGGAGTTGGATTAGTCAATCGATTCATAACTGCTTTTCGAGCACAGCCATTTCGAGCACAACCAATATATATTAGAACCCCCTTTACTTGCCGGAGCACTTTTTGGATCTGTCAATTATGTTATGGTCGGAGTCCTACTCATACTGATCTGGTCGAATTGGGAGAAGCCGTAGGTATTATTGCGGGTCAATCAATTGGGGAGCCTGGGACTCAACTAACATTAAGAACTTTTCATACGGGCGGAGTATTCACAGGGGGTACTGCCGACCTTGTACGATCCCCTTCGAATGGAAAAATCCAATTCAATGAGAATTTGGTTCACCCCACACGTACCCGTCATGGACAGCCTGCTTTTCTATGTTATATAGACTTGCATGTTACTATTCAGAGTCAGGATATTCTATATAGTGTGAATATTCCCTCAAAAAGCTTGATTCTAGTGCAAAATGATCAATATGTAAAATCCGAACAAGTAATTGCGGAGATTCGTGCCGGAACGTCCACTTTACATTTTAAAGAAAGGGTACAAAAACATATTTATTCCGAATCAGACGGCGAAATGCACTGGAGTACTGATGTTTATCATGCGCCCGAATATCAATATGGTAATCCTCGTCGATTACCAAAAACAAGTCATTTATGGATATTGTCAGTAAGTATGTGCAGATCCAGTATAGGGTCTTTTTCACTCCACAAGGATCAAGATCAAATGAATACTTATGGTAAAAAGGATAGGGAAATTATTGATTCTTCAACGTCGAATCGAATCATGTCCAACGGCCATTGGAATTTTATCTATCCTTCTATTTTTCAAGATAGTTCGGATTTGTTGGCGAAAAAGCGAAGAAATAGGCTCGCCATTCCATTACAATATCATCAAGAACAAGAGAAAGAATTCATATCTTGTTTGGGGATTTCGATTGAAATACCCTTTATGGGTGTTTTACGTAGAAATACTATTTTTGCTTATTTTGATGATCCACAATACAGAAAAGATAAAAAGGGTTCAGGAATTGTTAAATTTAGATATAGGACCCTAGAAGACGAATATAGGATTCGAGAGGAAGACTCAGAAGACAAATATGAGACCCTAGAAGACGAATATGAAACCCTATATAAAGATGAGATCCTAGAGGACGAATACGAATATGAAACCCTAGAAGACGCATATGGGAGTCCAGAGAACGAATACGGGAATCCAGAGAACGAATATCGGACTTTAGAGAAAGACTCAGAAGATGAATATAGGAGCCCAGAGAGCAAATATAGGACTCGAGAGGACAAATATGGAACTCTAGAGGACGACTCAGAAGACGAATACGAGAGCCTGGGTGAAAGCTCAGAGGACAAATATGGGAGGACTTTAGAAGAAGACTCAGAAGAAGACTCAGAAGACGAATATGAGAGCCCAGAGGAGGATTCCATCTTCAAAAAGGAGGGTTTGATTGAGCATCGAGGAACAAAAGAATTTAGTATAAAATACCAAAAAGAAGTAGATCGGTTTTTTTTCATTCTTCAAGAACTGCATATCTTGCCGAGATCTTCATCCCTAAAGGTATGCGACAATAGTATTATTGGGGTGGATACACAACTCACAAAAAATACAAGAAGTCGACTAAGTGGACTGGTCCGAGTGAAGAGAAAAAAAAGCCATATGGAACTCAAAATATTTTCCGGAGATATTCATTTTCCTGAAGAGGCGGATAAGATATTAGGTGGCTGTTTGATACCACCAGAAAGACAAAAAAAAGATTCTAAGGAATCAAAAAAAAGGAAAAATTGGGTCTATGTTCAACGGAAAAAAATTATCAAGAGCAAGGAAAGGTATTTTGTTTCGGTTCGCCCTGCAGTCGCATATGAAATGGACGGAGGGATAAATTTAGCAACACTTTTCCCACAGGATCTCTTGCAAGAAGAAGATAATCTCCAACTTCGACTTGTCAATTTTATTTCTCATGAAAATAGCAAGTTAACTCAAAGAATTTATCAAACAACTAGTCAATTTGTTAGAACTTGCTTAGTAGTGAATTGGGAACAAGAAGAAAAAGAGGAGGCTGGTGCTTCCCTTGTCGGGGTAAGAGCAAATGATCTTATTCGCCATTTCCTAAGAATTGAGTTAGTCAAGTCCACTATTTCATATACACGAAAAAGGTATGATAGGACAAGTGTAGGGCCGATCCCCCCTAATAGGTTAGATCGCACCAATATAAATTCCTTTTATTCCAAGGCGAAGATTGAATCACTTAGCCAATATCAAGAAACTATTGGCACCTTGTTGAATCGAAATAAAGACTACCAATCTTTGATGATTTTGTCGGCATCCAACTGTTCTCGAATTGGTTTATTCAAGAATTCAAAACATCCCAATGCGATAAAAGAATCGAATCCTAAAATTCCTATTCGAGATATTTTCGGGCCCCTAGGCGCTATTGTACCTAGTATATTGAATTTTTCTTCATCTTACTATTTACTAACGCATAATCAGAGCCTGTTAAAAAAATATTTGTTGCTTGACAATTTACAACAAACCTTCCAAGTACTTCAAGGACTTAAATACTCTTTAATAGATGAAAATCAAAGGATTTCTAATTTCGATAGTAATCTCCTGTTGGATCCATTCTTTTTGAATTATCACTTTGCCCATCATGATTCTTGGGAGAACACATTGGCAATAATTCACCTTGGACAATTTATTTGTGAAAATGTATGTCTATTTAAATCGCACATAAAAAAATCTGGTCAAATTTTCATTGTTAATATGGATTCCTTTATTATAAGAGAAGCTAAACCTTATTTGGCCACTACAGGGGCAACTGTTAATGGTCATTATGGAGAAATCCTTTACAAGGGAGATAGGTTAGTTACGTTTATATATGAAAAATCGAGATCGAGTGACATAACGCAAGGTCTTCCAAAAGTGGAACAAATCTTTGAAGCGCGTTCAATCGATTCATTATCCCCGAATCTGGAAAGGAGAATTGAGGATTGGAATGAGCGTATACCAAGAATTCTTGGTGTCCCTTGGGGATTCTTGATTGGAGCTGAGCTAACCATAGCCCAAAGTCGTATCTCTTTGGTTAATAAAATCCAAAAGGTTTATCGATCCCAAGGGGTACAGATCCATAATAGACATATAGAGATTATTATACGCCAAGTAACATCAAAAGTGCGGGTTTCCGAAGATGGAATGTCTAATGTTTTTTTACCTGGGGAATTAATTGGACTATTGCGAGCGGAACGAGCAGGACGAGCTTTGGATGAATCGATCTATTATCGAGCAATCTTATTGGGAATAACAAGAGCTTCCCTTAATACCCAAAGTTTCATATCTGAAGCAAGTTTTCAAGAAACTGCTCGGGTTTTAGCAAAAGCTGCCCTACGAGGTCGTATTGATTGGTTGAAAGGCCTGAAAGAAAACGTAGTTCTGGGGGGAATTATACCTGTTGGTACTGGATTCCAAAAATTTGTGCATCGTTCCCCACAAGATAAGAACCTTTATTTTGAAATTCAAAAAAAAAATATATTCGCGTCGGAAATGAGAGATTTTGTGTTTCTCCATACAGAATTAGTTTCTTCTGATTCTGACGTAACAAACAATTTGGATGAGACATCAGAACCCCCATTTATCCCCGTTTATACCATTTAACGATACATAAAGCAGATTTTTTTACTTTACCTTTACTATACTTTTTTAGTTTACTAGACTTTTGCACTTAGACTTAGAACACTAACAGGTCAAATTTGAGATTTTTATTAAGTAAAAGAAGTCAGTTAATTCATTAAGGTTATGTTTATATCATGTATGAATAGCCAACTCTCAGTAGAAGGTTCCCTCGGAACAATTATTATATATTTCAAGTTATTTTGGATCTTTCTTAATTTTCAAAAAAATATTCCCTAATGGAATGGTAGGATGAAAAAAAGAAAAAATAAAAAGGAAGTGTGGAAAAAATGACAAAAAGATATTGGAACATCAATTTGAAAGAAATGATAGAAGCGGGAGTTCATTTTGGTCATGGTATTAAGAAATGGAATCCTAAAATGGCCCCTTACATTTCGGCAAAGCGTAAAGATACTCATATTACAAATCTCGCTAGAACGGCTCGTTTTTTATCAGAATCTTGTGATTTAGTTTTTGATGCAGCAAGTCAGGGAAAAAGTTTCTTAATTGTTGGTACCAAAAAAAGAGCAGCGGATTTAGTAGCATCAGCTGCAATAAGGGCTCGTTGTCATTATGTTAATAAAAAGTGGTTCAGTGGTATGTTAACGAATTGGTCAATTACGAAAACTAGACTTTCTCAATTTAGAGACTTAAGAGCAGAAGAAAAGATGGGAAAATTCCACCATCTCCCAAAAAGAGATGTGGCAATCTTGAAAAGAAAATTATCTACCTTGCAAAGATATCTCGGCGGGATCCAATATATGACGAGGTTGCCAGACATTGTGATCGTCCTTGATCAGCAAAAAGAGTATATAGCTCTTCGGGAATGTGCCATTTTGGGAATTCCCACTATTTCTTTAGTTGATACAAATTGTGACCCGGATCTCGCGAATATATCGATTCCAGCCAACGATGACACTATGACTTCAATTCGATTGATTCTTAACAAATTAGTATTTGCTATTTGTGAGGGTCGTTCTCTCTATATAAGAAACCTTTGATTAAGAAGAATAGTGAATTCTTGGGCAACTGCGTAGATTTCTGGAATCACTTACTATTCTTTTTTGTTTTGCATAGATAAAAGAAGGGGAATATTGATATATATTAGAGGGTATTGATATATATTATGATCTGATGTGCTTTCTTGGTACCCTAAATATAAGATTAATACTTCAAGTTGCTGAGTTGAGAAAGAGATGGTTGAATCAAAACAATACCTTTTTTGAAGTTCAATTTTTATCAGAGGACAATATGAATATTATACCTTGTTCCATTAAAACACTCAAGGGGTTATACGATATATCAGGTGTAGAAGTAGGCCAACACTTCTATTGGCAAATAGGAGGTTTCCAAATTCATGCCCAAGTACTCATCACTTCTTGGGTCGTAATTACTATCTTGCTAGGTTCAGTTCTCATAGCTGTTCGGAATCCACAAACCATCCCGACCGACGGTCAGAATTTCTTTGAATATATCCTTGAGTTTATTCGAGACTTGAGCAAAACTCAGATTGGAGAAGAATATGGTCCCTGGGTTCCTTTTATTGGAACTATGTTCCTTTTTATTTTTGTTTCGAATTGGTCGGGTGCTCTTTTACCTTGGAAAATTATAGAGTTACCCCACGGGGAATTAGCAGCGCCCACGAATGATATAAATACTACTGTTGCTTTAGCTTTACTCACGTCAGCGGCATATTTTTATGCGGGTCTTAGCAAAAAAGGATTGAGCTATTTCGAGAAATATATTAAACCAACCCCAATCCTTTTACCAATCAACATCCTGGAAGATTTCACAAAACCATTATCGCTTAGCTTTCGACTTTTCGGGAATATATTGGCAGATGAATTAGTCGTTGTTGTTCTTGTTTCTTTAGTCCCCTTAGTAGTCCCTATACCGGTCATGTTTCTTGGATTATTTACAAGCGGTATTCAAGCTCTTATTTTTGCAACATTAGCCGCAGCCTATATAGGTGAATCTATGGAGGGTCATCATTGAATTGACTAGTTTTGGAAATAGTATTTTTTCCGCTTAGCTCAATTCATGCATGCTTGCAGATAATCCGCTTGGTTGCAAAAAAATTGTTAGAAATGCGTATGAATATACAACTTAGAGTTGTAGGAGTTAGAATCCGATTCAATAGAAAATGAGAAAATACGGAATAGAAGAAACAGATGTATATAGGATATTATATATTCCTAAGTTAGATTGATTATCTAATCCGATCTATCGAATTCCGTCTATGTAGTTCGGACAATTCACATTATCTTTTCAATTTGTACTTTTTAGTTACTTCTCCCCAATAGAGCTTAGAAGTAAGAATTTCTTGGTTGATTGTATCCTTAACCATTTCTTTTTTTTGACACGAGGAACTCACCATGAATCCATTAATTGCTGCTGCTTCTGTTATTGCTGCTGGATTGGCCGTAGGGCTTGCTTCTATTGGGCCTGGGGTTGGTCAAGGTACTGCTGCCGGACAAGCTGTAGAAGGTATTGCGAGACAGCCAGAAGCAGAAGGTAAAATACGAGGTACTTTATTGCTTAGTCTAGCTTTTATGGAAGCTTTAACAATTTATGGACTAGTTGTGGCACTAGCGCTTTTATTTGCGAACCCTTTTGTTTAATCCAAAAAAATAAAATAAGTTCTTTCGATTAGATACTTTGTTTCTTTTTTTAGTCAATTGTTATTTGTTTCTGGAATTCCAATTACATCAATACCTTATTTAATTTACTCCTATTTATTATTCCTGGAATTTTTTATTTATCGGGACAGACAATACCCCACCCAGGAAGGGCTGAGTTGAGTATGATTAATTTATAGTATATGCTCGCCTTCTTCCTTCCCATCCTTAGTTTAGGAAAGTGGAAAGTCCTTTTCCTTTTATTTAAGGAAGTCTTTCACAGGTCAAACGAGACCTAAGACTTAATCTAAAAGAAATTACTAGATTGAATCTATTTGCATTAAAAAAACCGATCAAAAAAGGGCGAGCGAAGTAAGTGATCAAAAACTTTGTTCGTCCTATCTATAAGAGGAGAGCATATGAAAAATGTAACCCATTCTTTCGTTTTTTTAGCTCACTGGCCATCCGCTGGCAGTTTCGGGCTTAATACCGATATTTTAGCAACAAATCTAATAAATCTAACTGTAGTGATTGGTGTTTTGATTTTTTTTGGAAAGGGAGTGTGTGCGAGTTGTCTATTTCAAGAATAGGTTGGATCTATCCGACTGCACTTTAGAATATTTCGTAGTATTTTTCAGATAAATAAGAGTGCGCGATCTCGACGAATTACTTCTGAATAAATTCAGAAATCATATGGAAGAACCATAGCATTTCGCGACTCGTTGGTAAATCAACTTTGATTCTCTATAAACCAATAATGTGAGACCATTAACACGGTTAAAGCTAAACTGCTTGAAGTCCAGGCAAAAAGGGGTACTCTTTCTACACCTATATTTAGTATTAGTACCGAAATGCTTTAAACGGGAAATAGCTAATGTAGAATTTATCTGATATAGAACACTCATATCGATAAAATAGTTTGAACTATTTACTAGAAAAAAAGAGGCACCCTGCCCTTTTTTATCGAATGCCGAATCGACAACCTATGTATAAAATAAAAAAAGAGAAATTTTTTGGATTTGAAGAAAAAAAAGACTTCGATTCATTTTCCATTTATTTCGTTAGTTTTTCTTAATGAAATTGAAATTATTAACTAAAGTGCAAATACAAATAAAGAAACAACTTTGCTGACCATGATAGATTTTTATCTAGGCGGAAGAGTCCTCTTAATATCTATCTAATCTTATATAGGTTTCAGTATATTGAAATAGAAACATAAAATAGAAGAGAGAGGATAGGCTCATTACTTAAAAAAAAGATATGGAAATAGCCATAGCAAAAAAAGAAAAAAGGAGCGTGAGAGCCAAATGAATCGAAAGATTCATGTTTGGTTCGGGGAGAGATCATAAAAGTTGTAAACTTAATAGCAAGATAATCTACTTTCATTAAAAGATTTATTAGATAATCGAAAACAGAGGATCTTGAGTACTATTCGAAATTCGGAAGAATTGCGTAGAGGGACCTTTGAGCAGCTCGAAAAAGCTCGGATTCGATTACAGAAAGTCGAACTAGAAGCGGATGAGTATCGAATGAATGGATACTCTGAGATAGAACGAGAAAAAGAAAATTTGATTAATGCTACTTCTATTAGTTTGGAACAATTAGAAAAGTCTAAAAACGAAACCCTTTATTTTGAAAAACAAAGGGCAATGAATCAGGTCCGACAACGGGTTTTCCAACAGGCCGTACAAGGAGCTCTAGGAACTCTGAATAGTTGTTTGAATACCGAGTTACATTTCCGTACGATTCGTGCTAATATTGGCATTCTCGGGTCCATGGAATGGAAGAGATAATGAAATTAATAAGGCCTTGAACTTCTACTTTCGTTTAGAATTTAGGCATTATTTTTCCCCTTGCTTCCGAAAAAAAGAGTCAAGAAACACTAATGGCAACTCTTCGAGTCGACGAAATTCATAAAATTCTCCGCGAACGTATTGAACAATATAATAGGAAAATAGGGATTGAGAATATAGGTCGCGTAGTTCAAGTGGGGGATGGGATTGCTCGTATTATAGGTCTTGGTGAAATAATGTCAGGTGAATTAGTCGAATTTGCAGAAGGCACTAGGGGTATTGCTCTTAATTTGGAATCAAAAAATGTTGGGATTGTATTAATGGGCGATGGGTTGATGATACAAGAGGGAAGTTTTGTAAAAGCAACAGGAAGAATTGCTCAGATACCCGTGAGCGAAGCTTACTTGGGTCGTGTTATAAATGCTCTGGCTAAACCTATTGATGGGAGAGGTGAAATTATAGCTTCGGAATCTCGCTTAATTGAATCCCCTGCTCCAAGTATAATTTCCAGGCGTTCCGTATATGAACCCCTTCAAACAGGGCTTATTGCTATCGATTCGATGATCCCTATAGGGCGCGGTCAGCGAGAGTTAATTATTGGGGACAGACAGACTGGCAAAACAGCAGTAGCCACGGATACAATTCTCAATCAAAAAGGGCAAGATGTAATATGTGTTTATGTAGCTATTGGTCAAAGAGCATCCTCCGTGGCTCAAGTAGTAACTACTTTCCATGAGGAGGGAGCCATGGAATACACTATTGTAGTTGCTGAAATGGCGGATTCACCTGCTACATTACAATACCTCGCTCCTTATACGGGAGCCGCCCTGGCTGAGTATTTTATGTACCGCGAACGGCATACT